ATAACCTGTTACACCAAAGGATGCGGTCAATACAGCCAGAACCACACCTGTAACCCAAGTCAATTCGCGAGGTTTTTTAAAACCACCAGTGAGATACACACGAAATACGTGCAGGATTATCATTAGGACCATCATACTTGCTGACCATCGATGAACTGATCGGATTAACCAACCAAAGTTAGCTTCCGTCATTATGTATTGAACAGAAGCAAAAGCCTCCGTAACGGTCGGACGGTAGTAAAAAGTCATAGCAAACCCTGTAGCGACTTGTACTAAAAAACAAGTAAGCGTAATTCCTCCTAGACAATAAAATATGTTGACATGAGGAGGAACGTATTTACTAGTTATATCATCTGCAATCGCCTGAATCTCGAGACGCTCTTCGAACCAATCGTAGACTTTATTGAGATAGGTAAACCAAGGGGACTCCCCCTCTGAGAACCGTATATGAGAATTTCATCTCGTACAGCTCAAACAAAAAAAACCAAAAACAGGTTAAAATAGGTATGGAATAGAAAATTGGAAACTTCTTAATCTTTTGATTCAATTTTCGCTAAAAATATGAAAGGGTAAAAGTAAGAAAGCTCTTTTTTTTTTTTTTGTTATAATTAGAATGTCAAAAAATCAAGTAGGCTCACTTGTCTTTCTGTTGATCGTTCCAGGCCTCTTGAATTTTCTATTTCCCTATTTTTTTCTTTCATCTGTTATTTTAATTTGTATGTAATGTAGCTTTACTTTTGTTTTCTTTATTATTGATAGGAATTTTCTTGTTAAGACCCTAGGAATCAATTGAAACCTTAAATTCATACTAGAACCACGATGATTCAATAAAACCTTCAAGCTAAGTCAAGGATTCCCTGAGTAAGAACCGTTGGATCATCATTTATTCAACGAGTAGAATCGATAGAATGACTAAAACTAGAAAGAAAAGTTTGTTCTTTGAGCAAAATCAAAGCAGAAACGGGAATTTGAAAGAAGAAAACTCTTTCAATTGAAAACTTTTTTTCTTTGGAAAAATTTGAGGAATCCGGCCACGAGGTCTGAATATTAAGTATGAATCATAGTTCAAATACTTCGTGATATATTTCATATATTCCGTGCTCCAGATACTAGAATGAATATCCGACGGGGTAAAACCATCTCTATCAAGACGACAGACCCACTCTCTGTACTCTCAATAGGATCAATTATAACAAGTCACACACTCATATTCCGGAAATACAGAAACACAAAAATTTCGCGGTCGAACTACCAAAAAAGAATAAGATAAAATAAAAAGCCGAGGCCTAAATGCATCGTTTTTTGTATTTTTATTTAAAAGCTAGGGTTCTTATAAATCTAATTCAGTGAAATTCCGTCCAGTAAAACGGAAGAATTATAAATCTCCAAAATAATAGATAGGAATACCGCAAATAGAGCCATTGCGACACCCATCAAAGGAGTAGTTCCCCATCCAGGAGCTACTTTACCATATTCCGAATTCAATGGTTTCAATAAAGCCCCTACAGACGTCCGTCTTGGACCAGATCTAGAACTACCCTCAACAGTTTGTGCAGCCATAAATCCTATTTTGTATTCATTGAGATCTGTTGACTTTGTATAGCATTCCGTTGTAAATAAACAATCTTATCATAGATCCATTGTGGTCTTGAAATTATATAATAATGGAAACAGCAACCCTAGTCGCCATCTCTATATCTGGATTACTTGTAAGTTTTACTGGGTACGCCTTATATACTGCTTTTGGGCAACCCTCTCAACAACTAAGAGACCCGTTCGAAGAGCACGGGGACTAGTTGAAGTAACGAGCCTCCCAATGTTGGGAGGCTCATTACTTCAATTCAGATAATGAAAAATCATTTCATTTTTTAGTTGGAACTTTAGGTGGTTCGCGAAAAAAGATAGCGAAAAAAATGATCCCTAGAGTCGAGACTAAGAGGAATGTATAAACCAATGCTTCCATAAATTTGATCGCGGTTTACAATTATAGCTTCCATACCTGTTTATTGGGGATCATCTCCCCGATTAAAGAAAAAAAATCAAAGAAAAGGCGAAAGGGCGGAGATTTAAATCCAGACTTTTTCAGTATCCTATGTAAAATCACAAAGAGAAAATAGAAGTGAGAAGCGAAAAATAACAGAGCAATGCTGCATCAGACTACTTGTCTTCTTGTAGTTGGATCTCCAAGTTTTTGGAATGCTCCAAATTCCACTTGAGCATCCAAATCTGGGTCAATACCAGCAAAAACATCTCTGAATAAGGTTCTAGCACCGTGCCAAATGTGCCCGAAGAAGAAGAGCAGAGCAAAGGAAGCATGTCCAAAAGTAAACCAACCTCTTGGACTGCTACGAAAAACACCATCGGATTTCAAAGTAGCACGATCTAATTCAAAAATTTCACCCAATTGGGCACGTCTAGCATATTTTTTCACAGTCGCAGGATCACTATAACTCACTCCGTTCAGTTCGCCACCATAGAACTCAACGGTTACGCCTACTTGTTCGACACTATACTTCGATTCTGCCCTTCTAAAGGGAACATCGGCTCTAACAATTCCATCTCCGTCTACCAAAACAACTGGAAATGTTTCAAAAAAAGTAGGCATGCGACGTACAAAAAGTTCACGCCCTTCTTTATCTCTAAAGATAGGATGTCCTAACCACCCGACAGCTATTCCATCTCCGTTATCCATTGAACCCGCTCTGAATAATCCCCCTTTCGCTGGATTATTTCCGATGTAATCATAAAAAGTTAATTTTTCAGGAATTTTAGACCAAGCCTCTGATAAACTTTGATTTTCGGCTAGTCCAGCGCTAACTCTTCGATATATTTCTTGCTGAAAGTATCCCTGATCCCATTGATAACGGGTGGGACCAAATAATTCGATAGGAGTAGTTGCTGAACCATACCACATAGTTCCAGCAACAACAAAAGCTGCAAAAAAGACAGCAGCGATACTGCTAGAAAGAACGGTTTCAATATTGCCCATACGTAATCCTTTATATAGACGTTGGGGCGGGCGGACACTAAGATGGAATAAGCCTGCTAATATGCCCAATGTCCCCGCTGCAATATGATGAGAGGCTATTCCTCCTGGAACAAAGGGATCAAAACCTTCCACACCCCACGCGGGATTTACAGATTGTACCTTTCCAGTTAGTCCATATGGGTCGGACACCCATATTCCAGGACCATACAATCCTGTTACATGAAATGCGCCAAAGCCAAAGCAAGCCACTCCTGAGAGAAATAAATGAATTCCGAAGATCTTAGGCAAATCCAAAGAAGGTTTTCCTGTGCGTTCATCACCAAATATTTCTAGATCCCAATACACCCAATGCCAGATAGCTGCCAAGAAGCACAAGCCAGAGAACACAATATGCGCCCCGGCTACACCTTCGTAACTCCAAACCCCTGGATTCGTTATCGTCCCTCCTGTAATACTCCAACCGCCCCATGAATTGGTTATTCCTAAACGAGTCATGAAGGGTATAACGAACATACCTTGTCTCCACATTGGATCGAGAACAGGGTCGGAGGGATCAAAAACGGCTAATTCATATAGAGCCATTGAACCGGCCCAACCAGCAACCAGAGCTGTATGCATTATATGAACAGAAAGCAAACGACCGGGATCATTCAATACGACAGTATGAACACGATACCAAGGCAAACCCATGGTAATACCCCTTTATCAACAAAAAATAGACACTATGTAACTTTATTGCATTGAAAAAACTATGCTATGGACCCCCTTTTTTTTCAGTGGATTATCTCGGAAAAAGGGTTACTATTTGTTCTATTCTTTTAGTAAAAATGGAACAATTTGGTTCATAGGAAAAAAGAGAAGCAGATCTATTCTATACTCGATAAGTACCAATACGCAATGGGGGTTTATTCCCTTTTCGAAGAGCGCATGCATCCATATTTAGTCATCATTCAAAGTACCTATTCGTAAAAACTTTCTCTGTTTTCCTTTATTTTATGAACTTATTCTATCTATGTAGAAAATATGACGATAAAGCTAATATTATTAAAATAATAAAACCACTATTACGTTTCCACATCAAAGTGAAATAGAGTACTTAATTCTTTTTTCTTTCAGTTTATGCCTATTGGTGTTCCAAAAGTTCCTTTTCGAACTCCCGGAGAGCGAAATCCAACTTGGATTGACATATAGTGCGCCCTGTCAGATATATTGGGTCATATGGGATTTCCCCATTCTCTCCCCCGATCGAGATATCCTCTCTTTCGCCCCCCAAAAAAGCGATTGAATCATCAAGTGCAATGAAATGCAATTAGATCCGTTTTGTGAAGAGGTATCCAGATTAATATTAGCAATTCAAATAATTTATGGTCGACTTGGCTGGACCAATAAAATTAAGTATCCAGGCTCCGTTTAGAAAAACCCAATTGGTAATATATCTATTATTAGGACTTATAGATATCATAAACAACTCTATTTAGAAAGAAATTATTAAATAGCACTGATCCCAAACAGTTAATCAATCGAATAATAAATATAATGGATACGTCGAATATTTGGCGGAAGACATAAAAGAAATGAATTCCAAAATTGAGAAAAAATGAAAAAAAAAAACAAAGACGTGGTATTGGGGTCATTTGTCCTATATGTGCAAATCAAAATCGGGCGGATCCTTACTCGGAGTAGAGCATAAACCTAAAAAAATGGAAGAAGCCCATTCAGGAACAAGAAAACGGCATCGTGATTTTTGGATTGGATCTCGATGAAAAAATACATCAATGAAAAGTTAGTGCGATAAAACTGTTTTTTATATTCTAATATTATAGGAAAACCGGCCAAACGCATCGTTCTTCAAAAATGAAAGAGAAGCCCCTTCCTTCATTAAAAGGAGTCCGCTATAAAAAAAGAAAGAGGGCTGGAAGCTACACATTGATTTTTTTTCGCAAGTTTTAGTTTTGTTGAACCGTATGCATCAAAAGGTGCCCGTACGGCTCCTAAGGGATACAATTTTATCCGAATCAACCGACTTTATCGAGAAAGATTAATTTTTTTAGGCCAAGCGATTGATAGCAATGTTTCGAATCAACTTATTGGTCTTTTTGTATATCTCAGTTCGGAGAGTGAGACCAAGGATCTGTATTTGCTTATAAACTCTCCCGGCGGATGGGTAATACCTGGAATAGCCATTTATGATACTATGCAATTTGTGCGACCAGATATACAGACAATATGCATGGGATTAGCCGCCTCAATGGGGTCTTTTATCCTGGTCGGAGGAGCAATTACCAAACGTCTAGCATTCCCTCACGCTTGGCGCCAATGGGTTTTTTGTTTAAGAGAAAAAAGAAGACTATGCCTTCGCCATATGAATTATTAATATTAAGTAATATTAGCATGGCACTTCGAATTCGATATGCAAATTTTTTATTGTTTTTCAAAATATTAGATTATGTATCGAAAGAGTAGTATGAGATAAAGGAAGGGTATTTCTGATTTTATCTTACCTATCGTAGGTCGATTTCAGCGTCACAAACTTTTTTCACACCGGCAGGTTATTAACAACATTTATGTTATGAAAGAGTACGAAAAAAAAAAAAAAGAAACTTTGGGATTGCTGAATCACAGACGAAATATATTAAAGCAACGGGGCCATCATAGTATTTTTGAACTCCTCCGAAAAAAAAAAGAAGGGTGGTAATTGGATCATTTACCGATCTGGGTATAATAGATCCCACATTTTCTCTTTCTTCGATGAAAGGTAAAAAAATTCCATTGTGGAGCCGTATGCAATGTGAAAAAAATGCCCGTACGGTTGTTCAATTCTATCTTTTTCTTATTTTATTCTTTATCTCTTCGCCTTGCCTCCTCGTGCGAGATACAGGAACCTTTGATTGTGTTATATTATATGATCAGGGTAATGATCCATCAACCTGCTGCCGGTTTTTATGAGGCACAAACGTCCGAACTTATCCTGGAAGCGGAAGAACTACTGAAACTGCGCGAAATCCTTACAAGGGTTTATGTACAAAGAACAGGCAAGCCCTTATGGGCTGTATCCGAAGACATGGAAAGGGATACTTTTATGTCAGCAACAGAAGCCCAAGCTCATGGAATTGTTGATTTTGTAGCGGTTGGATAAAAAATAGCTTCGTGCAAATATACGATTTAAGATTTTATCTTCTTACTTCTTAATTACTTAATTAAGGGTTTAATATTCTATTAATATATTGAAATCGAATAAATCCATAATCATCCGGTTAGGATCAATCTAAACCAGCCCATAATGTATAATTCAGCATGCCAACTATTAAACAACTTATTAGAAACCCAAGACAGCCAATCAGAAACGTCACGAAATCCCCCGCTCTTGGGGGATGCCCTCAGCGTCGAGGAACATGTACGAGGGTGTATGTGCGACTCGTTTAAATCATGGACTGAGACAAAACAAAAGAAAAAAACAATTTTTCCAGTATCAATGATCAGTACCGGTGAATCGGATAGAATGGAAGAACTCCATTCACTATCTAAAAAAGATGGATCTATCATATCTTTCTGTTGTGTATGAAATTTATGGTTTCAATTGGTGCAAATTAAATCACCTGAATTTTCAATTTAAGATGAGAAAGAATTCCCCATTGGTAACAAATAGTTACCCATTAAGCGGGGGAAATCCTATTTAAAAAAGTAGAAATATTATGTTTAGAAGAACGGACTCACAAGGTCAGCTACCCAACCAATCTTCATAATTAAATACCGTTACTGTATAAGGTATATCTCATTATGAAAGACCCATTACTGGAAAATTCATGGGTAGAGCCCAAGAGTGGTAACTGTACAAGTTACCAATAAAATGAAGGAAAGGGCTCCGGTGTATAGAGAAGACCTCACCGTTTAAGAAGTAACCATAGAGACGATGGAACCCACAATTTCTTTAGCTATTTCTATTTTTATTTTTCCAATGCCTAGAAAAAAGGAAAAAAGCGTGGTAGGGAAGGTTATAGTAGCAAAAGCCATTGGAATTTTTATTTTATAAATTGGAAGAATCCGTTTTGTTATTAATAGACTAGGAAGGGGGAAAAGAATAACTGAAAGAAAGGAAATCGATTAGTTATTCATTAAAGTTTCATTTACTCAATGACCAGAATTAGACGAGGATATATAGCTCGGAGACGTAGAACAAAAATGCGTTTATTTGCATCCAGTTTTCGCGGGGCTCATTCAAGACTTACTCGAACAATTATTCAACAGAAAATAAGAGCTTTGGTTTCGGCGCATCGTGATAGAGATAGGAAAAAAAGGGATTTTCGTCGTTTGTGGATCACTCGAATAAATGCAGTAATTCGCGGGGCGGGGGCATCCTCTATTTATAGTAGATTAATACACAATCTGTATAAGGGGCGGTTGCTTCTTAATCGTAAAATCCTTGCACAAATAGCTATATCAAATAGGAATTGTCTTTATATGATTTCCAATGAGATCATAAAATAAGGGGATTGGAAGGAATCCGCAAAACTTTTTGAAATGGAATTCTCTGGAGAATGAACTCCGGGAAGGTAGAGTAGAAATTAGTATGATAAAATCTGATAATATGATAAAGTCGTCAAAATGAGCGAACACGCCCGATAAAAAAATTTATTCCTCTTACCCGATTCTTTTTTTTCTTACGACACGAATGATTCTCGGATTTTTTGAACAAAACGTCCATCTGTTTTTGAGTTCGGATTAGAATTTTGATTCAATTGAAAAGTAAGCCTAGTTTTTTCTGTTCCTAAAACCAGGAGTTCTGGTGGTTGACTCCCTTCTTTCAAATTGTTTCTCATTATTAAGAAAAGGTAACGAAGATAAAATACGAGCTTGTTTTATAGCAATAGTAATTAATCGTTGTTCTTTTAAGGTTAATCTATTCACCCGTCTAGATAATATTTTTCCTTGTTCACTAATAAATCGACTAATTAAACTCATGTTTCTATAATCAATTCGATCCCCCGATTGGATCGGGGGCAAACGCCTACGAAAAGATCGCTTGGATTTAAGAAAGAGTCGCTTGGATTTATCCATAATTTGTTTATTCCTTATCCCTAAAATACTATTTCGATCAAATCAAAAAAAATTTATAGAAGAAATTCATAGGATTGGGTTTGTCTATATTTATTTAGTTGTTTTTATTTCAATATATGAAATAATAGAAATATATATCTAAATTTTTTTCATGTTCCTTGAAAGGGTGACACCCAAGCACTAGGTTCGATCTATATCTATTTCTTTATCTCCCCATGAATTGTATGTTTGAAACAATACGGACAGAATTTTCTCAATTCCAATCGACTAGGTGTATTGTGTCGATTCTTTTGAGTAATATATCTGGAAATACCCGTTGATTCCTTATTAACACCGTTTCGAACACAACCGGTACATTCCAAAATAACCCTTACTCGAACGTCTTTACCCTTTGCCATGAACCTCCTTTGGGTTTTTGATTCACCCAACGTTTCTATTTTCCGATCCGACGCAAATAAGAAGAAAGGAAAAGGGACGAAAAAATAGAAGTGGCTAACAACTCAAAATCAAATTATGAAATTTTGTTGCAATTAATATAGTAAATAATAAGTAATACAACAATTTCGAAAGCGATTTCTAATCGCAGTACACATTTAAGTATCTTGTATTGCATGATACTCTTATTCTAGTCCCATTTCCCTTTTGTTTTCTTTTAACTCTATTATTAATTTGATTCTTAATTTAATTTGAGCCTTAACCCGAATTTAACTGAGGTTGAATCCACTTTTTTCTTTCTCTTTACCCCCGTATTCAATCTATCTAATTCGAAAAAAAAAGACGGGAAAGAGAGATTAGTCACAAATATTTGACTCTATCTCTAATCTTCTTCACCCCTTTCCATATCAATAACTAGAATGAAAAAAAAGGAAATGTCAACGCATCTGGGAAGAAACGATTGATTTCTATCAATAAACCTGCTAAAGACCCGAACCAGAGAGTACTTAGTACCGGTGCCACGGAAAGATATGTTTTAAAATCTCGCATTGAGAATCCTCCTTCTTTTTTTTATATTCCATATTGTAATACATTATGGTAAGAGATGTATATGTAGTTAAAGACCACCTGTATTTGTGTGTGGAATCAAAAATTCAACTTGACATGTGCAATGATTCGGTAGAGAAGATTTTCTTTTTCTTAAAGCAAAAAAACGGGTCCCTTTGCGCCTGAGAATTCCCGAGAAAAATATTAATTTATTATTATATGTTATATGATATGAGACCAAGAGGAAGAAATGGCAAGATACATTTTGCATAGAAAGGAAGGAACTGGAAATAAAATAAGGATGTGGAAAACAAGACGGGGATTTTCTACAATGATACTGTAGACCAGTTGAAAGGGATGTAGCGCAGCTTGGTAGCGCGTTTGTTTTGGGTACAAAATGTCACGGGTTCAAATCCTGTCATCCCTACCTATTATTGCTCCTCGGAGCAGTAACCAGAGATACATTTTAGAGCGATTCAATTTGGACATACATAATACATAATTTTCAATTTTATGATAGTATACATATGCAAGAAGTATTTATTTTGGTTGAAATTTTTTGGGGGGTTCTATACTATATAAAAAAAAGAATCCCCTTCTTTACAGTCTTTTCCGTTGTGGTAAGAAAGCGCTCTTAGTTCAGTTCGGTAGAACGTGGGTCTCCAAAACCCAATGTCGTAGGTTCAAATCCTACAGAGCGTGATTCTGCTCTTGTCTTGTTAGATCAAAAATTCCACTGAACTGAAATACAGCAATAATACAGCAATCTGAATTTGACCTTTGACCCCCCCACAAATGAAATTAAAGAAAGGAGGAGGTCAGTTAAAAAAAGAGATGTGAATTAATATTAATTAAAGGTCCAACTGATCACCACGCCTGTATTGTAAATATGCGGTTACGAATAATCCAGCCAAAGTAATAGGAATTAGACCTAAGACAATTCCAAATAGAAAAACTTCAATCATTTCAATTTAA